GTTAATAATCGAGATTCCTTGCCGATACTATAATAAAAAAGAAATCTATTCAATGAATAGCAGCATAAGATCCATTGAGTTCTCTTCGCACTCCTTTGTGAAAGAGTAGAATGAGAAAGCTAATGAATCTTAAACCCATTGATAAAAAGAAAAAAAGAGGATAAATACTATAGTTAGTGAATAAAAGAGGGTTTGGGGATAGAGGGACTTGAACCCTCACAACTTATAAAGTCGACGGATTTTCCTTTTACTAGAAATTTCATTGTTGTCAGTATTGACATGTAGAATGGGACTCTCTCTTTATCCTCGTCCGATTAATCCACTTTTTAAAAGATCTCGAAAACTATGAATTGAAGGATTTGATTACTCAATATTTGATTGGAATGGGTTCACAATAATTCTAAAAAAATGCAGAATTTTCTATTTCATAATCATTCCTAATTTCATTCTAAAAAAGAATAAAGAACCTATATTATGATATGGGTTCCGTGATTAATCGTTTGCTATGTCAGTATCTATACGTGTGTATTAGATGTATAAAGCCCTTACTTTCTCTAAATTTAGAGAGAGTTCCACTACCAACACAACGTAATCAACTCGATTCGTTAGAACAGCTTCCATTGAGTCTCTGCACCTATCCTTTTCCTTTGGATTCTAGTTCGAGAACCACTTGTTTTCTCAAAACACGGATTTGGCTCAGGATTGCCCTTTTTTAATTCCAGGGTTTCTCTGAATTTGGAAGTTACCACTTAGCAGGTTTCCATACCAAGGCTCAATACAATCAAGTCCGTAGCGTCTACCGATTTCGCCATATCCCCATTTTCCTTTTCTTTGATTGAGACCTGGATTCCTTGTGTAATTTCATCCATCTCTTAGTTTTTTTTGGAATCGTTGAATTAATTACTCGACGTAGTCTAGCAGTTCGTCTCTATTTGACAGACCCTGCTTATTGCAATTCAGAATTGAATTGATTCTATCGTTGATGTATTTGCAATTCAATCCGAATCAATATATCCCAAAGTTTTTCTCTCCCCCACCCCCCCCCCGCCTTTCTTTTTTAGAGTATTCAAAATCATACTATAACGCTTGATATTCATTCTTTTTTTTTTTTCTAATCAGAATTAGCAATTTCATTTGCTATGATTCTATGTTCTCCTTAGTGAAATATTAATCATTAAATTATTAAGAAATAACAAAAAAAACAAAATATCTCAAAAAATGTCTATAATGATCGAATGAAAATGCCAAGAAATTCACATTTTCTCTTTATTATATCTTTCATATATATTATTCTTTTCTATGTATTAGATTACTTGTCCGAGCCATATCAAATTGAAAACATCTGAAATCAAATTCAATATAGAAATTGGAATAGATTCTATTCTATTAGAAAAATCAATTTGCGAATTAGAGAAATAAAAAGAAAGTTCAAAAATTTCTATAATCCTATTTAAGGATATCCTCCAGTTAAGCATATCAAGTTAACTTTATCTTTATGAAGTTCTAGTATTTTTTTCTAAGTAGAACTTCCAATTTCGAACTAGTTAATAGCTAAGATTAATAATTAAGATCTGACATTTTACGGATTTCCTATACTATACATATTTCTATTTGTTACACTATTTCTGTTATGTAAGCCCACTTAGCTCAGAGGTTAGAGCATCGCATTTGTAATGCGAGGGTCATCGGTTCAAATCCGATAGTCGGCTTTTTTCTATATCGATGTTCCATGAACAAGAATCTCTCTTTTTCTCTTTTTCTCTTTTTCTCCGAATTAAATGGAGAATCCAGGATCTATTATGTGGTTCTACCTTACAATTTTGCTAGATACAAAACAATAAAATAAATAATAAATAAAATAAATAATATATATACAAAAAATCCAGATGTTGATGAAATTCCATTTTTTGTGGTACTTTAGTAGATTTTACTCTGTTTATCCTTTAGTTTAATTCAGTTTTAATTTTGATGTATTCTGTAATGTAAATACAATGAAATTAATTGTGTAAAATGAAATTTCAATAAAATAAACAAGGAGTCTTCATGTCCCGTTATCGAGGACCTCGTTTAAAAAAAATACGCCGTCTGGGAGCTTTACCAGGACTCACTAGAAAAACACCTAAATCCGGAAGTAATCTGAAAAAGAAATTCCATTCTGGGAAAAAAGAGCAATATCGTATTCGTCTTCAAGAAAAACAGAAATTGCGTTTTCATTATGGTCTGACAGAACGACAATTACTTAGATATGTACATATCGCTGGAAAAGCAAAAAGGTCAACAGGTCAGGTTTTACTACAATTACTTGAAATGCGTTTGGATAATATCCTTTTTCGATTGGGTATGGCTTCAACCATTCCTGGGGCCCGGCAATTAGTTAACCATAGACATATTTTAGTTAATGGTCGTATAGTCGATATACCAAGTTTTCGTTGCAAACCCCGAGATATTATTACTACGAAGGATAACCAAAGATCAAAACGTCTGATTCAAAATTCTATTGCTTCATCCGACCCGGGGAAATTGCCAAAGCATTTGACGATTGACACATTGCAATATAAAGGACTAGTTAAAAAAATCCTAGATAGGAAGTGGGTCGGTCTCAAAATAAATGAGTTGTTAGTTGTAGAATATTACTCTCGTCAGACTTGAACTTAACGAAAAAAGGAAAAGTTCATAGAATTTTCTTCCCCTTCCCCTTTCCCCGAACTAAATCGACCTAAGGCCCTTAATTCGTATTTTCCCATTCAACTAGCATAAATGGATTAACCCTAGGATCCTTTTTTCTTTTTTGTTCTTTCCTCTATGTGTATTTTACATACCACAGTAATTTACTATAAAAAATTTCTATTAAATAAAGGTATTATTGCTGGAATAAATTGTTATTTGATTTGATACATTGTGATCGTTAACGTTGATCAATTAAGAGAAACGGAAAGAGAGGGATTCGAACCCTCGGTAAACAAAAGTCTACATAGCAGTTCCAATGCTACGCCTTGAACCGCTCGGCCATCTCTCCTACATAATCTTATTATGGAAAATAAACTAAGTGAATAGCGAGTTTTCCTATTCCTGCAGTACAGGTACAACCACAACGGCTCGGGGGTTCCATGGTTCTATTGGAAAAATTCCTTTTCATCTAAGTGGAAGGATCCAGGATTTTTTTACTAGGAATTCCGCTCCCTCGAAAAGTTTTAGTTTGGGTTTTCCCCAAACCAAAGAAAAAGAGAATGGAAGAATTCTTCTTATTCCATAATAAAATAGAGGAACCCTAGAATTCTGTTTGCATAAGGTACGCTACGCCATACAATCGAAATCTAAAAAAGGGTATGAGACAATTAATGACTTTGAAAACGCGAAATAGCTGATGAGAGAAGTTATTGTTGAGAAATAGAAAAGTGGAATGAAATCCAATCTTAGTCAAATATTTCATATCTCTTCTTGTCCAAACAGAAGGAAAAGGAGACAATTTGAGCTGAGCGGAAAATCCATACCTCTCTTATCCATTTAGAGCATATGGATCGATCGATTTATAAGAATCGAATGTGTTTGTTTTTATGTTATTTTGTGAAGAAATGAAAACAATTCTATATAGAATGGGTTGGGAATTATGCCTAGATCCCGTATAAATGGAAATTTCATTGATAAGACCTCTTCAATTGTAGCCAATATTTTATTGCGAATAATTCCGACAACCTCAGGGGAAAAAAGGGCATTTACTTATTATAGAGATGGTGCGATTTGACTCTTTTTTTTTTTTTTTTTTTTAGCCCTACCTACACCTCAGTCTTACGAGAAAGAGAGGGGGTTCGCATAGAGAGAACAAAATTAGTAAAGGAAACCCACGCTTGGGGAAGGTGAGGTGAACTAACAATTCCTTCTGTCGTGTATCCTCGATTGATGCGGCCTCAGATGCTTCAATTGTAGATTTGAGTATTGAGCGAAAGGTTACACCTACAGGATAGGTTCTGTATTACAGGCCAATCCTACTCTACTAGTACCATACCAATAGGCAGCATAGGGGAGAAAAGCACTACACCTAGAAATAGGAATCAACAAGAGAAAAACTTTGTTAGAAATTAGCCCTTTCCTGATCGGTATCAGGGCTGGGAAGAATGGTTGGGATAACAAACAACCATCAGGTTTGTACTTTGGATACCCCTATAACCATCAAAGATCGTTGAAGTGGCTAATTCCTCTAAATAGGAGGCGTTGAGAACAAAGAAATTCTTGGAGCTATCGTTTTCCTCTAGCATTAATAGAATTCATTGGTGTTAAGAAAAACCTCTTGCGGGAAGGTTGGCTAGAGATTTCTTGGAAAAATACCAGCCCCTTTCGGTTCATAATAAGATGGGACTAATTCTATTTTTATTCTATAGATTATTTCGCTTAGTACTATGTACAGAAGGGAGGAGCCGTATGAGATGAAAACCTCATGTACGGTTTTGGAACGGAGATTTTTTGAATAGAATGAACGACCGTAACGGATGTTGGCTCAATCCGAAGGAAATTATGCGGAAGCTTTGCAGAATTATTATGAAGCTACGCGACTAGAAATTGATCCCTATGATCGAAGTTATATACTCTATAATATAGGCCTTATACACACAAGCAATGGAGAGCATACAAAGGCTTTGGAATATTATTTCCGGGCACTAGAACGAAACCCCTTCTTACCGCAAGCTTTTAATAATATGGCCGTGATCTGTCATTACGTGCGACTATCTCCACTATAGAAAGAAGAAAAAAAAAAGAAAGGATCAAATTTTCTAGTAAATACTAGAAAAAGGGCTTTCTACATAGGGATCGTCAAAACAACGATTTTGCCCTATCAGCTGTAGGAAGGAAGGACACTTCACGAGAATCAAAATAGGAAGAAAGTATGGCCTATACTACTACTCTATGGATAAAGTTCCCAAATTGATAGAGAAAGCACCGTAAAGATCCATTAGTGAGCGACTGGGTCGATACAACTAAAAAAAACTGCTTACTTATCCCATGAT